ACTCTATCCGCGTATCATTTATCCCTACGAAATACCAGACGAAATAGAACGATCTTAGAAGGGATATAATGAAATTCGTTGATTGTTTGTTCCTAGAGAAATGATCTGTTTTATTTGACTTGACTGATGGGGACAACAAAAAATGAATTAGAAAATTAACTATACTATAATACTATAACTACTATAATACTATAACTATATATAACTATAAATATAACTATAATATAAATAATATAATATAAAATAAATATAAAAATCTAATACTAATAACTAATAATAAAAATAATACTAATAATTAATACTAATAATAAAAATAATACTAATAATTAATACTAATAATAAAAATAATAATAAAATAATAAACAGAGTGCTCTTATTCAAAACGCCCTGTGATCTTCAACCAATTTTGCGCTTCAATATAATTACCAGGGGTAAGGGCTATAGCTTGTTTCCAATACTCAGCGGCTTGATCAAACCAAGCCTCCGCAATTTCCGAATCTCCCTGTCGAATGGCCTGTTCTCCGCGGTCGGAATAGGTGAGTAAATTCCCTTCCCTTAGAACCGTACTTGAGAGTTTCCTGCCTCATACGGCTCAGCAGTCAATTCTTTTCGTGCCCCATTTTTTTATTAGATCTATTCTATTTATTTTTTCTCGAGTTAACAAAAAGAGGATAATTACATGAGTTTCAAACTTGAATTTGGATTAATAAAAAAAGGAATCCGCTTTATAGTTTTATCTTTTCTCCTACCTTCAGAAGAATAAAGCATCGGCATTTACACTCTCATTATAATTTTCTGAAAGGTAACTATCTCGATTTCCTATATCATATACTTTCATATATGATATATAAATTTCTATAGAATCCGTGAAAAAGACTTTTCTTCATAAAAAAGAAAAGACTTACTATCTTTGGGATCTGATACTACACCGCTGCTCAAAACTTTAGGGGATCAACTCTATTACATAAGTGGATTCCTAACTTTTCTATCATGATATAAGTAAGCAGTTCTTCTTGTATTGGCCCAAAACCTCGCTAATTGATCTTTACGGTGCTTTCTCTATCAATTAGATCTTTTATCCATAGAAAAAAAGGTATCTAGGCATATCTATTTCTTCATATTTCAACTTCTATGAAGTTTCTTTCTTTGCTACAGCTGATAAAAATCGTTGTTTTGGACGATATATATGTAGAAATCCTTTTTTTTTTCTAGTATTTATTAGCGGATTTGCTCTTTCTTTTCTTTTTTCTTTCTATAGTGGAGATAGTCGCACGTAATGACAGATCACGGCCATATTATTAAAAGCTTGTGGTAAGAACGGGTTTCGTTCTAGTGCCCGAAAATAATATTCCAAAGCTTTCGTATGTTCTCCGTTACTTGTGTGGATAAGGCCTATGTTATAAAGTATATAACTTCGATCATAGGGATCAATTTCCAGTCGCATAGCTTCATAATAATTCTGTAAAGCTTCCGCATAATTTCCTTCGGATTGAGCCGACATCCGTTACGGTCGTCATTCGGTTCAAAGAATCTCCGTTCCAGAACCGTACGTGAGATTTTCATCTCATACGGCTCCTCCTTTATGTGCATAATGATAAAAATACATAGAATAAAAAAAGATTGCAGTATTCTCATTATGAACTGAGCAGGGCTAGTGTTTTTACAATAAATCTCTAGCCAACCTTCCTGTAAAAGATCTTTTCTTAACATCAAGTATGTTGGTACTGGATAAAAAAAATGGTAACTCCAACAATTTCTTTGTCCTCAACGCCGCTTAATTTCCTGGAATTAGTCACTTCAACAGTCTTCGATGGTTATACGGGTATCCAAAATACGAACGAGATGGATGTTTGTTGTCCCAACCATTCTTCTTAGTCCCGATCCCGATAAGGAAGGGGGGATATCTTTTTTAACAAAGTTTTCGTGTTGTTGATTCCTAAACGTAGTGCTTCTTCCCCCATGCCGCCCATTGGTACTAGTGGAGTAGAGTTGACCTAACCCATAAGTATAGGTATAACCTTTCGCTTAATACTATAAATCAAAAATTCAAGCATATGAGGCTGCATTAATCGGGGATACACGACAGAAGGAATTAATTATTTTATTTCCACAAACTTCACCTTCAGCAAGCGTAGGTTTTTTTCCATTTTTTCTTTCTATCCGAAGAATGTGTCTTTCTCCTAAGACTGAGAGCAAAAAAAAGGAAAAAAGAATCAAATCGCACCATCTCTGTAATAGGTGAATGCCTCCTTTTCTCCTGAAGTTGTCGGAATTATTCGTAATAAGATATTGGCTACAATTGAAAAGGTCTTATCAATAAAATTTCCATTTATCCGAGATCTAGTCATAGGTAGCAATCCATTCTAGAATTTAATTATAATTATCTCTCGTGAGAAAATAATCCCACAAACAAAGGAATTGTACAATAGAGTACGAAATAACGTAAAAAGGACTCATTAAAAAAAATTGTTTATGAAGGTTTTTTTTTTTTTAAGTTTTT